AATGAATTGCCTGATAAAAAGGATTACCTTGATAGGGTAAATCATGTAATAATATTACATTCATTATTATATTTAATAGAATTAAACTATTTCTAAAAGTATCAAAAACTTTTGTGCATCATACACCAAAATATATAAATAAAAAGATAAGCTAATTAAGCTACTGGGCTCATACCCCATTTATAAAGGTTCTAATCCTTTTCTTTTTAATTTTTAATAATTCATCAAAAATTATATTTTTCGGAATTTTGATAATAGGAACCTTAATTTCTATTTCAGCTAATTCATGACTAGGAGCTTGAATAGGTTTAGAAATTAATTTATTAGCTTTTATCCCCCTAATAAGAGATAATAAATTAATATCAACAGAAGCCTCATTAAAGTACTTCCTAACTCAAGCATTAGCATCTTCAGTATTTTTATTCGCAGTAATTTTATTTTTACTAAATTCAAGTAAAAGTAATTCAAATTACTTTATAGAAATAATAATTTTTTCTTCTCTTTTATTAAAAAGAGGATCAGCTCCTTTCCATTTTTGATTTCCTAACGTAATGGAAGGATTATCTTGATTAAATGCATTAATTTTAATAACTTGACAAAAAATTGCTCCTTTAATATTAATTTCTTATATTATTTTTAAGCCATTAATTATTACAAGAATTATTCTTTCAAGTTTAATTGGTGCATTAGGAGGATTAAACCAAACTTCCCTACGTAAATTAATAGCATACTCATCTATTAATCATTTAGGATGAATACTAGCAGCTATATATAATAGTAACTTATTATGAATAACTTATTTTATATTTTATTCATTTTTAACTTTCAGTATAATTTTTATATTTAATATGTTCAAAACTTCCCATATTAATCAATTATTCTCTTTATTTTTTCATTCAAAGGTTATAAAGTTTTTTTTATTTTTTAACCTATTATCCTTAGGAGGATTACCTCCATTTTTAGGATTTTTCCCAAAATGAATTGTTATTCAATCATTAACTATAAATAATCAATTGTTTTTATTAACATTTATAGTATTAATAACTTTAATTACTTTATATTTTTATATGCGATTATGTTACAGAGCTTTTATATTAAATTATCATGAAAATAATTGATTAACTGCTTCTATTTACAAATCATTATATATAAAGATTTTTATAATTTGTTCATTTTTTTCTTCATTTGGGTTATTCCTTATTTCTTCATTATATTTTTTATTCTAAGGCTTTAAGTTAAATAAACTAATAGCCTTCAAAGCTATAAATATAAGAATAATCTTTTAAGCCTTAGTAAATTTATTACTCCTTTAGAATTGCAGTCTAATGTCATTATTGACTATAAAGCCATTTATAATTGATTAAAGAGAATAAATTCCCATAAATAGATTTACAGTCTATTGCCTAAACTTCAGCCATTTAATCGCGACAATGGTTATTTTCTACTAATCATAAAGATATTGGTACTTTATATTTCATTTTCGGAGCTTGATCCGGAATAGTAGGAACTTCATTAAGTATTTTAATTCGAGCCGAATTAGGACACCCTGGAGCACTAATTGGAGATGACCAAATTTATAATGTAATTGTAACAGCTCACGCTTTTATTATAATTTTCTTTATAGTAATGCCAATTATAATTGGAGGATTTGGAAATTGATTAGTTCCTTTAATACTAGGAGCTCCAGATATAGCTTTCCCACGAATAAATAATATAAGTTTCTGACTTTTACCTCCTGCATTAACTTTACTATTAGTAAGTAGTATAGTAGAAAATGGAGCTGGAACAGGATGAACTGTTTATCCACCTTTATCATCTAATATTGCCCATGGTGGTGCATCAGTTGATTTAGCTATTTTCTCTTTACATTTAGCCGGAATTTCTTCAATTTTAGGAGCTGTAAATTTTATTACAACTGTAATTAATATACGATCTACAGGAATTACATTTGACCGAATACCATTATTCGTTTGATCTGTAGTTATTACTGCTCTATTATTATTATTATCTTTACCAGTATTAGCAGGAGCTATTACTATATTATTAACTGACCGAAATTTAAACACTTCATTCTTTGACCCAGCAGGAGGAGGGGATCCTATTTTATACCAACACTTATTTTGATTCTTTGGACATCCAGAAGTTTATATTTTAATTTTACCTGGATTCGGAATAATTTCACATATTATTAGTCAAGAATCAGGAAAGAAGGAAACTTTCGGATCTTTAGGAATAATTTATGCTATATTAGCTATTGGTTTATTAGGATTTATTGTATGAGCTCATCACATGTTTACTGTTGGAATAGACGTAGATACTCGAGCTTACTTCACTTCAGCTACAATAATTATTGCTGTACCAACTGGAATTAAGATTTTCAGTTGATTAGCTACTCTTTATGGTACTCAATTAAACTATTCTCCAGCTACTTTATGAGCTTTAGGATTTGTATTTTTATTTACTGTAGGAGGATTAACTGGAGTTGTTTTAGCTAATTCTTCAGTTGATATTATTCTTCATGACACATATTATGTAGTAGCTCATTTCCACTATGTATTATCAATAGGAGCTGTATTCGCTATTATAGCAGGGTTTGTTCATTGATTCCCTCTATTTACTGGATTAACTCTAAATGGTAAGATATTAAAGAGTCAATTTGCTATTATATTTATTGGAGTAAATTTAACATTCTTCCCTCAACATTTCTTAGGATTAGCAGGAATACCTCGACGATATTCAGACTATCCAGATGCTTACACAGCTTGAAATGTAATTTCTACAATTGGTTCAACAATTTCATTATTAGGAATTTTATTTTTCTTTTTCATTATTTGAGAAAGTTTAGTATCTCAACGACGAGTTTTATTCCCTGTACAACTAAATTCATCAATTGAATGATTACAAAATACTCCACCAGCTGAACACAGCTATAGTGAATTACCTTTATTAACTAACTTCTAATATGGCAGATTAGTGCAATGGATTTAAGCTCCATATATAAAGTATTTTACTTTTATTAGAAAAATAAATGTCAACATGAGCAAATTTAGGTTTACAAGATAGTTCTTCTCCATTAATAGAACAATTAATCTTTTTCCATGACCATGCACTTTTAATTTTAGTAATAATTACTGTTCTAGTAGGTTACTTAATATTTATATTATTTTTTAACAAATATGTAAATCGATACTTACTTCATGGACAAACTATTGAAATTATTTGAACAATTTTACCTGCAATTATTTTATTATTTATTGCTTTCCCTTCTCTTCGACTTTTATATTTATTAGACGAAATTAATGAACCTTCAATTACTTTAAAGGCAATTGGTCACCAATGATATTGAAGTTATGAATATTCAGATTTTGCTAATATTGAATTTGATTCTTACATAATTCCTACTAATGAACTATCAACTGATGGTTTTCGTCTTTTAGATGTTGATAATCGAGTAGTTTTACCTATAAATTCACAAATTCGAATTTTAGTTACAGCAGCTGACGTAATTCATTCATGAACTATTCCAGCTTTAGGAGTTAAGGTAGATGGTACACCTGGTCGATTAAATCAAACTAATTTTTTAATTAATCGTCCTGGTTTATTTTATGGACAATGTTCAGAAATTTGTGGAGCTAATCATAGTTTTATACCAATCGTAATTGAAAGTATTCCAGTAAATTACTTTATCAAATGAATTTCTAATAATGTAAACTCTTCATTAGATGACTGAAAGCAAGTACTGGTCTCTTAAACCATTTTATAGTAAATTAGCACTTACTTCTAATGAAAAAATTAGTTAAAAATATAACATTAGTTTGTCAAACTAAAATTATCAGCTTGTTGATATTTTTTAATCCCTCAAATAGCACCTATTGGTTGATTAAGCTTATTTATTATTTTTTCAATTGCTTTTGTAATTTTTAATGTAATAAATTATTATTCATATATTCCTTCTATACCTAAATCAGATTTAATTAACAAAACTCAATCTACAAATTCATTAAATTGAAAATGATAACAAATTTATTCTCAGTATTTGACCCTTCTTCAAGTATTTTTAATTTATCATTAAATTGACTAAGTACATTCTTAGGAATTTTAATAATTCCCTCAATGTATTGACTAATACCTTCTCGATACCACATTTTCTGAAATAATATTTTATTAACTCTTCATAAGGAATTCAAGACTCTTTTAGGCCCTATAGGAGCTAATGGATCTACTTTTATTTTCGTTTCATTATTTTCTATAATTTTATTTAATAATTTTATAGGATTATTTCCTTATATTTTTACTAGTACAAGTCATTTAACATTAACTCTTACTTTAGCTCTTCCTTTATGATTATGTTTCATGTTATTTGGATGAATTAATAATACACAACATATATTTGCTCATTTAGTACCTCAAGGAACTCCAGCAGTTCTAATACCTTTTATGGTATGTATTGAAACTATTAGTAACGTAATTCGACCTGGTACATTAGCAGTTCGATTAACAGCAAATATAATTGCTGGACACTTATTATTAACTTTATTAGGAAATACAGGACCTTCTATATCAACAATTTTATTAAGTTTATTAATTATTACACAAATTGCTTTATTAGTACTAGAATCAGCTGTTGCTATAATTCAATCTTATGTATTTGCTGTTCTTAGTACTTTATATTCTAGAGAAGTAAACTAATGTCAACTCACTCAAATCACCCATTTCATCTAGTAGATTATAGTCCATGACCATTAACAGCTTCTATTGGAGCTATAACAACTGTTGCTGGTATAGTAAAGTGATTCCATCAATATGATACATCACTATTTTTCTTAGGAAATATTATTACTATTTTAACTGTATACCAATGATGACGAGATGTTTCACGAGAAGGAACATTCCAAGGTCTTCACACTGACGCAGTAACTACAGGTTTACGATGAGGAATAATTTTATTTATTCTTTCTGAAGTTTTATTTTTTGTTTCATTCTTTTGAGCTTTCTTCCATAGTAGTTTATCTCCTTCAATTGAATTAGGAGCTATATGACCTCCTATAGGAATTACTCCTTTTAATCCATTCCAAATTCCTTTATTAAATACAGTAATTTTATTAACATCAGGAATTACTGTAACTTGAGCACATCATAGTTTAATGGAAGGAAATCATTCACAAACTACTCAAGGATTATTTTTTACAGTAATTTTAGGTGTTTATTTTACAATTTTACAAGCTTACGAATATATGGAAGCTCCATTTACAATTGCTGACTCTGTTTATGGTTCAACATTCTTTATAGCAACAGGATTCCACGGAATTCATGTATTAATTGGAACAACTTTCCTTTTAATCTGTTTAATTCGACACTTAAGTAATCATTTCTCTAAGAATCATCATTTCGGATTTGAAGCCGCTGCTTGATATTGACACTTTGTTGATATTGTTTGATTATTTCTTTATGTTTCAATTTATTGATGAGGAGGATAATTAATTATCTATATAGTATAAAAAGTATATTTGACTTCCAATCATATGGTCTATTATTAATAGTATAGATAATTTTATCAATTTTAACAATTAGTTCAATTATTATATTAATTTCAATTGTAGTAATATTACTAGCTTCAATTCTTTCAAAAAAAACATTAGTAGACCGAGAAAAAGCTTCTCCATTTGAATGTGGATTTGACCCCAAATCATCCTCTCGTCTCCCATTTTCCTTACGATTCTTTTTAATTACAATTATTTTCTTAATTTTTGATGTAGAAATCGCTCTAATTTTACCAATCATCTTAATTATTAAATTTTCTAATTTAATAATATGAACAATTACATCAATTATTTTTATCTTAATTTTATTATTAGGTTTATACCATGAATGAAATCAAGGAATATTAAATTGATCAAATTAATTAGGGTTGTAGTTAAGTATAACATTTGATTTGCATTCAAAAAGTATTGATTATTCAATCTACCTTGAATATGAAGCGATATATTGCAATTAGTTTCGACCTAATCTTAGGTAATTTTTACCCTTATTCTTTTAATTGAAGCCAAAAAGAGGCTTATCACTGTTAATGATAGAATTGAGATAAATACTCCAATTAAAGAAGTATGATGTTCAAGTAAAAGCTGCTAACTTTTTTCTTTTAATGGTTAAATTCCATTTATACTTCTAAGTTTATATAGTTTAAGTAAAACATTACATTTTCATTGTAAAATTAAAATTTTTTATTTTTATAAATTACTAAAATTAATTCACTATATTCAAAGATTAAATTAATCTCCCTAACATCTTCAGTGTCATACTCTAATTATAAGCTATTTGAATAAAAACAAATTATATACATATATAAAATTATAATTCAAAAAATAAAACTTAATAAATAAATTTTTAAATTATTATTTTGTAATATTTGATTTAATTGAGAATTCTTTACTAAATTATAATAAAGTTGTTGCCCCCCAAAATATTCAGATCATCCTTGATCAAAAGACTTTACCACTAATTTCCCTGCAATTAATGAATAATTAATAATACCATAAGTAGAAATATAAGGTATAAATCACATTGAACCTAAAAAATAAGAAGAATGATAATTATTTAAAGCCTTATTGTAAAAAAATAATGATACATTAGAAATTATATAACCACTTACTCCTCCTACAATACAAACAAATAATGTTAATAACTTTAAATAAGAAGGAAGAACAACCACTACTGGAGTAGGAAAAATTAATCAACTTAACATACTCCCTCCAAAAATTCTTAAAATCAATAATCCTATTATACTTTTTAATATAACTCAACCCTCATCATTTAATATATTTAATGAAGAAAAATTTGAATCACCAGTCATTGTATAATAAACTAAACGAAAAGAATAACAAACAGTTAACCCCGTAGAAAAAAAATATAAAAAGAAAGAAAACATATTAATATAAGATAAAGAAACAGTTTCTAAAATTAAATCCTTTGAATAAAATCCAGCTAAAAAAGGTATACCACATAAAGCCAAATTAGCAACATTAAAACAAGAAGAAGTAAGAGGTATTATTAAACTTAATCTCCCCATTAAACGAATATCTTGACAATTATTTATATTATGAATAATAGCTCCAGCACATATAAATAATAAAGCCTTAAATAAAGCATGAGTAAGAAGATGAAAAAAAGCTAACTTATAATACCCTATTGATAAAATTCTTATTATTAAACCTAACTGACTTAAAGTTGATAAAGCAATAATCTTCTTCAAATCAAATTCATAATTAGCACCTAAACCAGCCATAAATATTGTTAAACCAGATAATAATAATAATAAATTACCCATTCATGAACTACTTAATAAAATATTAAATCGAATTAATAAATAAACTCCTGCTGTTACTAGAGTTGATGAGTGAACTAAAGCAGAAACAGGAGTAGGAGCTGCTATAGCAGCAGGTAATCATGAAGAAAAAGGAATTTGAGCTCTCTTTGTCATAGCTGCTAATATAACTAAACTACCTACAATTATCATTTCAAAATCATTCTTTATTACTTCTAAATAAAAAATATAATTTCAACTTCCATAATTTAATATTCATGCAATAGCTAATAATAAAGCAACATCTCCAATTCGATTAGATAAAGCAGTTAATATCCCTGCATTATAAGACTTAACATTTTGGAAATAAATTACTAAACAATAAGACACAAGTCCCAAACCATCTCATCCTAATAAAATACTAATTAAATTAGGACTAATAATTAATAATATTATTGATGTAACAAATATTAAAACTAATATAATAAATCGATTAATTTTATAATCACTTTCTATATATTCCTTTCTGTAAAAAATAACCAATGAAGAAATTATTAAAACAAATGATATAAAAATTAAACTTATTCAATCTAATAATAAAGTCATAACAATATTTATTGAATTTATAGAAACAACTTCTCACTCAATAAAAATTCTATAATCATTTATAATAAAAATTATCCCTATCAAAAAAGATGATAAACTAAAAAAAAATAAACTTACAAATCTAATTGTACAAATTGATAAATATTTCACGGTTTAAAAAGAAAACTTCTTATCATTGACACCACAAATCAATATTTTATTTAAACTATTTAAACATAATCATAATATACACATATCACCCTTTAAAATTAATAAATTTAAAGGAAATCAATGTAAAAATAAAAGTAAAAATTCTCGAACTGAACCTCCTCTAAATGAGTAAGCTCCAGAAAAAATCTTTCCATGTTGACTATATGCATATAAATATAAAGTATATGCAGCTCTAAAAAATGATAATAAAGATAATATTAATATAGAAACTCAAGATCAACTAACAATTCTATTAATTAAAGAAATTTCTCCTAATAAATTTAATGTAGGAGGAGCAGCCATATTAGCTGAACTTAATAAAAATCATCATAATGCTATAGAAGGTATAAAATTCAATAACCCCTTATTAATTAATAAACTACGACTTCCTAATCGTTCATAAGCAATATTTGCTAAACAAAATAAACCTGAAGAACATAATCCATGAGCAATTATTAATGTGTAAGAACCACAAATTCCCATATAAGTTAAAGTTATTAAACCAGCTAATACAATTCCCATATGAGCTACTGAAGAATAAGCAATTAAAGCCTTTAAATCTGTTTGACGTAAACAAATTAGTCTAACTAAAACTCCCCCTACTAATCTAATTCTAACTCAAATAAAATTAAACTTTAATCCTATTAACTGTAAAAAAGGAAATACACGTAATAAACCATATCCCCCTAACTTCAATATAATTCCAGCTAAAATTATCGAACCAGAAACAGGAGCTTCTACATGAGCCTTAGGCAATCATAAATGAACTAAAAACATTGGTATTTTTACTAAAAAAGCTATTACTAAAGAAAAATAAAGAATTTCATAATTAAATATATAATTATTTAATAAATAAAAATTTAAAGTTCCCGTAACCTTATATAAATAAAAAATACCAATTAATATAGGTAAAGATACTAATAAAGTATAAAATAATAAATAAACCCCTGCTTGTAATCGTTCAGGTTGATACCCCCATCCTAAAATTAAAAATAATGTAGGAATTAAACTACTTTCAAAAAATAAATAAAATATAAATAAACTTATACTTCTAAAAGTTAATACTAACAAAACCAATAATAAAATAATATTTAATAAAAATAAATTTGTATAATTTCTATACTTATAAATTGACTCACTAGCCATTAATATTAATGAAACAATTCATAAACTCAATAAAATTAAACCATAAGAAATTATATCACATCCAAATAAATAAGAAATTGATATAAAATAATTTCTATATATATTTATTAAAATAAAAATAAAACTTAATAAAAATAAAAAACTTTGAACCATTCAATAAGTATTATGTATTAAACACAATGGAAATAAAAATAAAATTCTAATAATAATCTTTAACATTGTAAAACATTAAATCTTTGAAAATAATCATTTCCATGAGTACGAATTATTGAAACTAAAATTGAAAGTCCAAGCGCACCTTCACAAACTCTAAATGTTAAAAATATTATACTAAAAAAATTTTCATAATTTAATATATTTAAATAAATAAATAATAAAAGAAATAATCTTAATACAATATATTCTAATCTTAATAGTATTGACAATAAATGTTTACGATTAGACACAAAAGTAAATACTCCTATAATAAATAAAATACTTGGTAAGCTTCAATTTAAAATTGCTATCATTAGTTTTAATAGTTTAACAAAAACATTGGTCTTGTAAATCAAAAATAAGATTATTTCTTTTAAAACTTCAAGAGAAAAGAAATTTCTTTATCATTAATCCCCAAAATTAATATTTTATTTAAACTACCTCTTGATATTATACAATGAATTTTATTATCCCTACTATTTATCTTTAATTTTATTTTTATAAATATAAAGCATCCACTAGCAATAGGATTAACTCTTTTAATTCAAACAACCTTAGTTTGTTTAACCTCAGGATTAATAACAAAAAGATTCTGATTTTCGTATATTCTATTCCTAGTATTTCTAGGAGGAATATTAGTTTTATTTATTTATGTAACTTCCCTTGCATCAAATGAAATATTTACATTTTCAATTAAATTATTATTAATTTCTTTATCTATTTTCTTTTTAATAATTATTACTTTATATTTTATAGATAAAAACTTATTACTTCAATACCAAAATTTAGAAGTAAAGTCAATCTATGATATAAATTCATACTTAACAGAAAATTCTTTATCTCTTAATAAATTATACAATTATCCAACAAATTTATTAACAATTTTATTAATAAATTACTTATTAATTACATTAATTGCTGTAGTAAAAATTACAAAATTATTTAAGGGTCCCCTTCGACCAATATTTAACTAATGAACAAACCTTTACGAATCAAACACCCAATTTTCAGAATTGCTAATAGTGCTTTAGTAGATTTACCAGCTCCTAGTAATATTTCAGCATGATGAAATTTCGGATCATTATTATTTTTATGTTTAATGATTCAAATTTTAACTGGATTATTTTTAGCTATACATTATACAGCAGACATTAATTTAGCTTTTAATAGAGTAAATCATATTTGTCGAGATGTAAATTATGGTTGATTATTACGAACTATACATGCTAATGGTGCATCATTCTTCTTTATTTGTATTTATTTACATGTAGGTCGAGGAATTTATTATGGTTCATACTTATTTACTCCAACATGACTTGTAGGAGTAATTATTTTATTCTTAGTAATAGGAACAGCTTTTATAGGTTATGTATTACCTTGAGGACAAATATCATTCTGAGGAGCTACTGTTATTACTAATTTATTATCAGCTATTCCTTATTTAGGAATTGATTTAGTACAATGAGTATGAGGAGGATTTGCAGTTGATAACGCTACATTAACTCGATTCTTTACATTCCATTTCATTTTACCATTTATTGTTTTAGCTGCTACCTTAATTCACATTTTATTTTTACATGAAACAGGATCAAATAACCCAATAGGATTAAACTCTAATATTGATAAAATTCCATTTCACCCTTATTTTACTTATAAGGATATTGTTGGATTCATTGTTATAACAATAATCTTAATTTTATTAGTATTAATTAATCCTTACTTATTAGGAGATCCAGATAATTTCATTCCTGCTAATCCTCTTGTTACTCCTGTTCATATTCAACCTGAATGATACTTCTTATTTGCTTATGCTATTTTACGATCAATTCCTAATAAGTTAGGAGGAGTAATTGCTTTAGTTTTATCTATTGCAATTTTAGCAATTTTACCATTTTACCACCTAAGTAAGTTCCGAGGAATTCAATTTTACCCAATTAATCAAATTTTATTTTGAGTAATAGTAGTAACAGTAATTTTATTAACATGAATTGGAGCACGACCAGTTGAAGAACCTTATGTAATTGTAGGACAAATTTTAACTGTAGTTTATTTTTCATACTTCATATTTAATCCTTTAATTATTAAATGATGAGATAATTTATTAAATTAGTTAATGAGCTTGAAATAAGCATATGTTTTGAAAACATAAGATAGAAATCAAATTTTCTATTAACTTTACTAAAACTAATTCATTAAACTAAATATATTAAAAAAATCTTAAACCCAACAAAAAATAATAAAAAATTTAATGAAAAAGGTAAAAAACTCTTTCAAGCTAAATATATTAACTTATCATATCGAAAACGAGGTAAAGTTCCACGCACTCAAATAAATATAAATGAAACAAAAGTTAACTTAATATAAAAAAAGAAAGAAAAAACATCTCTACCTAAAAATATAACACAAAATAATATTCTCATAAATAAAATTCTTGCATATTCAGCTAAAAAAATTAACGCAAATCCTCCTCTTCTATATTCAACATTAAACCCTGAAACTAATTCAGATTCCCCTTCAGCAAAATCAAATGGAGTACGATTAGTTTCTGCTAAAGAAATTCTAAATCATACTAAAGCTATAGGAAATATAATAAATAAAAATCAAATAAATATTTGATACTTATAAAATATTAATATATTATACCCCCCAATTAAAAAAATAAAACTTAACAAAACTAAAGCTAAACTTACTTCATAAGAAATAGTTTGAGCTACAGCCCGCAATCCTCCTAACAAAGCATAATTAGAATTAGAAGATCAACCAGCAATTATTACAGTATAAACTCCTAAACTAGTACAGCATAAAAAAAATAACAAACCTAAATTAAAAGAAAAAAGCTTAACAAATATAGGTATACATATTCATACTAATAATGACAAAAATAATGAAAAAATAGGTGAAAAATAATAAGAAATATAATTAGACAACAAAGGATAAGTTTGTTCCTTAGTAAATAACTTAATTGCATCACAAAAAGGTTGAGGAATTCCAGCAATTCCAACCTTATTAGGACCCTTTCGAATTTGAATATATCCTAACACCTTTCGTTCTAAAAGAGTTAAAAAAGCAACTCTTACTAATACAAAAATAATTAATAATAATCTTCCAATAATAAATAAAATATTTTCTATAAAAAACAAGTACTATTTGTGATAAAAATCACATACATAAATTCTAAATTTATTGCACTAATCTGCCAAAATAGTTATTTATATTAATTATATTCAATATAAAAATAATAATTTATCAAATATTAGGTCCTTTCGTACTGAAATATTTAAATTTTTTAAAGATAGAAACCAACCTGGCTTACGCCGGTTTGAACTCAGATCATGTAAGAATTTAAAAGTCGAACAGACTTAAAATTTAAGCGGCTACACCTAAAATTATATCTTAATCCAACATCGAGGTCGCAATCTTTTTTATCGATATGAACTCTCCAAAAAAATTACGCTGTTATCCCTAAAGTAACTTATTTTTTTAATCGCTAATAACGGATCAATTATTCATAAATTAATGATTTTAAAAATTAAAAGTTTATTAAATTTTAATATCACCCCAATAAAATATTATAAATTATTATAACAAAAAAAATCTATAAAATTATAATAATCTAAATATAAAGATTTATAGGGTCTTCTCGTCTTTTAAATATATTTTAGCTTTTTGACTAAAAAATAAAATTCTATTATAAATTTTTATGAAACAGTTAATATCTCGTCCAACCATTCATACCAGCCTTCAATTAAAAGACTAATGATTATGCTACCTTTGCACAGTTAGTATACTGCGGCCATTTAAAAATTATTCAGTGGGCAGGCTAGACTTTAAAAAAAATTCAAAAAGACATGTTTTTGTTAAACAGGCGAACATTATTTTTGCCGAGTTCTTTATAAAAACTTTTCATTTATATTTATTTATACACTTAAATATACTAATTTTATCATTATTTATTTATTTTTATAATTAAAATAAATATTTCAATAAAAACTTAAAATTTTAATAAATAATTCATCATTATAAAATAAATTATAACACTTTTATTAATAATAGCTATTTCTAAGCTTATATTTATTAATCTATTTATTTATTTTTAAAAATTTATTTTACAGCTTATCCCATAAAATATTAAAATTAAATATTTATTTAATTAATATATTTAATTAAATAATATAAAATTTCTAAATTAAATTTATTTCTTGAAAAACTAGATACCTTTAAAAACGAATAACATTTCATTTCTAATATATTATTAAAAATAATTTTGCCACATTAACTTTTATAATATATTAACTCTTTTAAAATCGAGAAAATTATAATAAATAATTTTTATTTGATAAACCCTGATACACAAGGTACAATAAATTAAATTTTCTTTTACAATAAAAATTTTTCAAATTATTTCAATTTTCTTTCACAATACTATTACACTATAATTAATATTATTTTTTCTTTATTAAATACTAAAACAATTCTTTTTATAATTATTTTTAATAATTTAATTTTAAAACAAAAATAATTAATAAATAAAATCTATTCAATTTATATTGATTTGCACAAAAATCTTTTCAATGTAAATGAAATGCTTTACTAAATAAGCTTTAAATTGCATTCTAGGTACACTTTCCAGTACATCTACTATGTTACGACTTATCTTACCTTAGTAGTAAGAGTGACGGGCGATGTGTGCATATTTTAGAGCTAAAATCAAATTATTAATCTTTATAATTTTACTATCAAATCCACCTTCAATAAACATTTCAAATTTATATTCGTATAAATAAATTTATTGTAACCCATTTCTACTTAAATATTAGCTACACCTTGATCTGATATATTTTCTTCTTTAAAATTTTGAAAATTAACATTCTTATAAAATATTCTAATAACGACGGTATATAAACTGATTACAAACTTAAGTAAGGTCCATCGTGGATTATCGATTACAGAACAGGTTCCTCTGAATAGACTAAAATACCGCCAAATTTTTTAAGTTTCAAGAACATAACTACTACTACCTTAGTTTTTTTGTTTACATTTTAAATAATAGGGTATCTAATCCTAGTTTATTACTAAAATTTTTAAGCTTCAATTATTTTATATAAAAAATTTATAAATTTAAAATTTCACCTAATAAATTTATTTTTATTTCATAAATAAACAATTTAACTTTAACTAAAAAAATTTATTTGCATTATTCGTATAACCGCGGCTGCTGGCACAAATTTAGCCAATACTCTTTAGTATTACTATTTCTAGGTTTCCCTAATTAATAATATTAATTACTGCGAATAAAATAAATTTATTTATTATTAAAATAAATAAAAATTCACACAAAAATTTACATATAAATTAAACTAATAATAAATTTACAAGCCAAAATAAAACTTTATACAAAAAAACTAAAATAAATAACAAAATTAATTATTTATATTATTATTTATAAATAAATATAATTAGTAAATAATGGGAATCCTACTTTTAATGAATTGCCTGATAAAAAGGATTACCTTGATAGGGTAAATCATGTAATAATATTACATTCATTATTATATTTAATAGAATTAATAAATTAAATCCTAAATTAATAATTAAAAATTGGTAATTAATCCCATGTTACAACCAATTTTAATGTAAAAATTTACATAAATATATATATATAATTCCCCTATTAATATAATACATATATTTAATATTAATTTATAATATTAATAATAAAAAATGATATAATTATAAATAATAATAGTAATAAAAATTAGTAATATTTATTATTTATTTGTATGATAAATCATCTCCTAATTTTTTTTTTTTTTTTTTTTTTTATATATACAATTTTACAAAAAAGTTAATATATAATTCATTTAAATATACCTCTCCAATTTTATATTGAAGCGTGCAAAAATTTATTTTTGGTCAATATATTAAATAAAATTAATAGATATCTATTAATATATAAATATTTAATTAATTAATAGATATCTATTAATTTAGAGCAAAAAAAAATTTCAAATCCAGTTAAGAATATCATGTTATTAAATCTTTATTAATAATGATTTATATAATAATTATGTAGAAATTAATTTATTTAAAAAAATTATTTAATAATGTATGTGAATTATATTTATAGTTTTATATAAATAATTTATTAATTATTAAATATATATATATTTATTCATAATTTAATATATTATAAATATATGAATAAATATATATAAATTATATATATATATATATATGCAATTTTTAATTATCTAAATTAAATAAATTATAAATAAATTTTTAAACTACTATTTTTAATTATTAAATTAATAAAAATATTCAATTCAAAAATTTTAATAATTTTAAAAAAATAAGTATAAAGAAAAAAAAAAAAAAAAAAAGGAGATGGGAATCCTACTTTT